ATGACAAGTCAATGAAATGCTCAAATAAGCATTGAAATTGGCCCAGGACAGGAACTACATGATAATAGAACTCAATCAAAGAGGGCAGGTTCGGGATCCACTTCCAATAAAAAAAAAGGTCCTCTTAAGCGCATGGTCCTAAAGATTCAATCTCAAAGCGGTACTCAAAATTAGGCAAAAGCAGAACTAGAACTCGAATTCTTCGCCCCTCCCCTTGTACCAAGAAGCAAGTTCAAAACAGAAGGATAATGGGCTCGTCTATTAGAAGTTATTAGTTGACGGGGCTATCTCACTCGAGTAAGGAAACGGGCTTGATGGGGAAACATAATCGATTTCATAGGAAGACGTGCGCCAATCCACTTCTTTTCGAACGGTGAAGAAGGAGAATCGAAACGAGTCCCATTCGATTGAGATGAATTCAAGGGTGTGGTTTGACTGGTGAACTACCTAAAACTCTATCTATTATCAGTTTCACTCGTTCTATTTGAAGTTGGTTATCCCCTTTGGTGCTTTCCTGGAACATTTCATTGACCTAAGGCACGATCCTCTTTATTCTTATTCTTATAAAAGGTTGCTGACAGTGATTTTGCCGAAGAAAGGTTCAGGGGCAAGAATGATAGGTTCTTTCGCTTCTAGCTGGCGGATCAATGCCACAGCTTCCCCTCTCGGTTTTCCTAGTTTCAGTGGGTACCGCGCTTGCTACTAGACTAACAAAGTGGAGCAATAGACGTTCCACTTGTCCTCTTCCTTGCCCTTTTCGGAGGAGATATTCTATTAAGACCCAAAGAGTCGTTGGCCGAACGGTAAGAGGTTTAAAATCCTACACAGGGAAGATTTGAGATGGGTTTGAATTGCTTTCGTCTCAGTCAACTGATTCCATAGAAGAAAAAAGTGAGATAGATCATTAGGGAAGTTTTCGCTTAAAAGAGGAAGAAATATAGTTCAGAAGCTCAGCCGAAGTAGAGTTGTTCAGTTGCTTTCTCTATGAATACTTCATAACCTAAATCCGTGATCGGGAATGAGCGAAAATAGAAAGGAAAGGGTAGGGGTTCCACCCTTAGGTTAAGCAAGGGGAAGTGAAGGAGAAGTAGAGGGAAATTCTACTATTAGCCGGCGGCAGGTTCAGGAGAAATAGAATCTATTATGTAGCTCACAGAAGGGGCGGCGTAGCGATACGTTGTTCATACTCGAGTTGCTCGTCACTAAATAAATAGAGATTTTAAGGAGAAGTTATAATAGAGTGATCGGGAGCTTTCAGCAGCAAACCGGGTTCAAGTGGGCCTCCTCTTCTCAAAGGCTTAGACAAAAGAAGAAGTTTATGCTCGCCCAGACAGAAAGTAAATAGAGTAGCTCACAGAAGGAGAAAGGTCTGATTAGAAAAGCTCAGACAGAAGTACTGATTCAGCGGGAAGACCTTTCATGAAAGGAAGAACTTGTACGGATTCAGCGGGAAGACCGGGCAGGCGGGAATAAATAGAATAGGGGTTAGTGCTCAAGTCCAACGATGTGAGCGAGTGAGTCTTTTATACTTATTCAGCTGGGCAAAGAGACAGAGAGGGAATAAGATAAAACAAAAGAAAATGCTACTTAAAGGCTAACGTCTTCTCGTCTTTTGGGTCTTCTACTAGAGTTCTTTCTCTAGTAGGAGGGCCATGCCTATGGGATGTCCGGGTCTACTACCTACCTAAATATATCTTTAGAGTAGACAAACAGTAGTTTAGCCAGCCTGATAGGAAGCGAAGCCCTCGTTGAAAGGTTGCTTCTTGGGTTAAATAGCTTTAGTTAGCAAAGTTCTTAAAGTTGGGAACTAGACCCGGAGCTAAAGTCTAAGACTAATTCGATGCCAAAGTCAAACCTTAAACCTTAAGTTGTAGCTGGTGCAGGAGTTAAGGCTAAAGAAAGCGAGTGCCAAGTCCATTGCTAAAGATGAAAGTACTATTGCACTCAACAAGGGTGGCGGCTACAGATCAAGTTTAGGAAGTGGGCTATACTTAATTCATCAAATGGAAATAATAAAGCAATGCTTACAACTTCGTAGGTATATCATCAATCAAAGAAAGTACTAGCCGACCAATTCAGAAGGTTTTATAGACAGTGGAAGGGAACTTCAACAATTAGTCTAGTCTTGGCATAAAGCTATCACATTGGAATCTAATGATAGAAGTTCAGCAGCTCGAGAAAGGTAGGGGTAGATTACAAGGTTTTGATCCCAGAGCTCGAGGTCTACTTTAGCTTCCTCTCCCTTGGCTTTGTTATCAGCCCGGTTATAATAAGGAGATAATGCGCACTGAACAAAAACACATGTCATATCGGATTTGACTAAAATGACACTCCCACTCCTGAACTCTTGAACTAAAGGAATGCTACCAGCAATTAGTAAAGTTAGAAGGTAGTGGGATATCTTGAATATGGATCGAGCTTACTTTATAGTAGACAGTAGACCAGCTCTCTTCTCCCCTTGGCCCTATGGTTGAGCCTGCCCTCTTTCATCTATCAGGACGTCAAGTAGCGCACGCATTCCTAAGTGAAAGGTCGGATTCCTTCATTTTTGTCTATCAGATTCGGGAAAGAGCGCAGACCACGTTAGAGGGTGAAGGACTTCAATGCGCAGTGAGAGATGGACCGAGATAGGAGCCGGAATGGTAATAGACAGGCTTACCCTCTTGTAGTAAGACAGAGATGCATGCGGTAGAACTGTTGACAGAGTGGTCCAGCTCCGATCTTGACTTTTAGGGCTGAGTCGCGCCTTTCAAGGTCCTATTTCTGCACGAATCCAGGAGAACAATATGATGTGACGAATAGAGCCCTTATATCAATACCGCTTCTTGCCCTTTTTTTCGGTGATCAACGACCCTGTAACGGCGAGAGGAGGTCCCGCCCCAAAGGAATAGTAGCTAACAACTTTGATCGTGTTTGCTCCATTGTTGTAAGTCTATCCGCTTTTTAAATGAAATAATATGTTGAGTCACATAAAGCTATAATATATCGGTCCTATTCCTAATCGAGAACTTTAGGGGTCAATTTGGCTAATTGATCCTTCTATATAAAGATATGTTTTTTGTGCGCCTTCCCCAGACCTTTTGAATAAGCTACTGCTGCGGTTCTAGAGAGAATTCCTGCTGCAAAAAATAGATCTTCTGTTATCTTTCCACCCATTTACCTACCGGCGATGCTGGAGATTCAGTTTCACAGATCAACTCCGATCCTAGCTGAGCACCTACTTTGCTGCATTCCTTGCCCTGGGTTCACTCCACACCAAGACTTAGGAGCTATAGTTTCCCACTTGACTGTGATGAAAGATGTTCCCCACCTCACCCTATATAAGATAAGAGCATCTGAGAATATATCCGTCTCTCACTTCTTCGATCGATCCTGTTAGCAGCTACTTCGATCCGGTCGAGTAGGTCTCAACTTGATACGGAACTATCTGCTCTCTCTGCTCTATCTGATTCTGCTACTGAGCTATCGGCAGAGTTGGAATCCCTGATCCCAGTGTGCTTCCTGTCCTAATACTAAGACTCGGTTGTGAGCTCAGCCCTATCCCTGCCGGTCTAGCTGGTCCCCCCCAAACCTTATTAGTCGAGCTAGCTTCTCATTAAGTTGCTTTCACTTCTAAAATGTAAGACTCAAGCGGCTTGAGGAAAAGAGTTCCTTTCTTCATTCTACTATTGTTGTGTTGGGCTTTGCTTTCGTCTCAGTCAACTTCTTGACTTCAAGAGATGCACTAGCATAAGGCAGTTCTCCTGTAGTTTCATAGGAGAGTTCCGCCGGGTAATACCTCGATCTAAGACTACGTGGGCCAGTCTTTCCTTCGTGTGTTCCCTGTCAGAATGAGATCTATTCTATTTGGAAAGAAGGTGACTCAAGAAGCTCGTGTTCAGTATTAGGAATATCAACCTCTTTGACAGCAGCTTGCCGAGTCGGGGGACTCTGAATTAGGCCGAAGAAAGGCTGAACGACCGTCGTGTGGTTACATCTTACCCAAAAGGTTCCACAGCATGTCTTTCGAGCGTATTGAGGCTCGCTATAAGTGTACTAAAAAGGCAGGCATCTCTCTATTGATTAAGCTATAACGTCCATATTCTGAAAAGTGCTATAGATATGGAAAGAAAAGCAATTGGTGGAGTGACAGCCAGCATCCGAAAGCAAGGCAAAAGGGGTCTCTGAGCTAGCATGCCCAATCTGAGTTGGGATTTCATCTTGTATATATACGCAATTTGAACTTGCATTACATAACAGAATACGGAAGCCCGAGCCAAGGAGGAGATCATCAAAACTATAGCCCGAGCAGGGTGAAGGATGTCCGGTTCCTACCTTTCAAGGTTGTTTCCCCTAAGAATGGTTACTGGTAAAGGCCGTGCTGGCTAGTGCGTCGGATCTATAGTCGTAACTAGCAGATCTGGGGTATAACCGACCGATACTCCGGAGAGACTGCATCAGTGCTTTCGTGCATTAATTATGTAATTAGTTGATCGACTTGATTTGATGGCTATTTCTCGATCTGCTGGAATAGGATTCATCTTCCTCTCTTCCTTTACTGCCTATATTCTAGCAGAGGTAGTTCGGAACGTGTTCAGTGCTTTAAGCTCTAAATCTTATCTGTAGCAACATTGATCGCATCTCTAGGGATTTCCTTTGGGGTCATGGCTCTGATAGAAAAGGTCTGCATCCTATTTTTTATTAAGTGGGAAGAGGTTTGTAAACCCGGGAGGACTGGGTATTCGTAAAACTTAACAAAACAACTTGGTCTCTTTAGCTAAGCTCAACTGGTCTGTTGCTTAAAATAGTCAGAAACTATTCTCTAGAGTCATTAAAGCTAAATACCTGAATAGGAATGGGGTTGCAACCTCTTTTAAAAATGGTTCTCACATCTGGAAAAGCATGGGCAGAGGATGGGAGCTCTATGCTAGCAGTGTCCAATGGAACATAGGTAGTGGTAGTTCCATATCCCTCTGGTTTGATAATTGGCTTGGTTTGGGGACTCTTAGATCCCTTATCTTTGGTCCTCTGAACAGAGGTGAAGAGAATCTCCTTATTTCATCCTTTCCTCCACTCCTTATAACAGAGTGAATCGTATCGTTTATTTCTGTGTTGTTTTTTTCTTTTTGGAAGAGGAAGAAATTTCTTCTCCTCCGCTTTCATCCTTTGAACTCCTCTATCAGAAGTAGTTCGGATGGACTCGTTGAGAAGCACCATTACCATAGAGCCATTAACGGATCTAACGTTGATTTCTGTTTGATGGAGGATAGCTTTCTAGAGATAGATAATCTTCCTTGCCCGTGACTCTTGCCATAGGCTCTTCTTCTTTAGTCCGTTTTGCCTCACTTGCAATCCTATCCATTCCATCCTATGCTGGAAAAGCTTTTCTTCCTCCCCCCATCGCTTGCTCTGCCTTCTGCTCTGAGGAAGATTGACTTTCTCCCCCGCCAATTCTCTAGTCCCATGGGATCAAGATTTATCATAGTACAACCCTTCTTTTAAGGCCTCTTTCTTTAGTTGGAATCTTTAGTTTCCTATGTCTGTAGTGGGTAGCTCAGTAGCTCCACAAATGCCTTTATTTTTGAGTAAAGCCCATAAAGCTAGCAAAGACAGCTCTACCGCGAGCGAGTAGCCTTTGCCAAAGAAGCGCTAAGAGCTGACTTCTTTCTTGCCTTGTCAAAGTTAGGGGATGTCAGGAGTGAGGGAGTGAAATGGAAGTTTCACAGTGAGAAGTCTAAGGGTAAAAGATCCCTAGTCTGATAGCTTCAGTTAGTAGTTTAAAAGCTATGTTTTGAGTATGAGTTCCTCTTTTGACACAATAATAAGCAGTTAAGTTACCGTGTCCAGTATCGACAATGCAGTCTACAGATGCGGGCACAGAGTCGGCTTAGTAACAGATTCATTCAAAGAGGTTAGTTACCCGTCTTCGATTTACAGATTCGGTTTAGTGAGAATAGCTCTAGTCTGAGAGCTTAAGCTATGAGTTGAAAAGTGAAGTATGGGCGCCTCTTTTCTTTAACCACAATAGGGTTCAAGCCTAGCGCGCAGAAAACAGAGAAGAAGCAGGAGCCGAGCAGTCCACCGATTCGGCTTAGGGCTAATAGCCCTAAAAGAAGCAGTCAACGGTAGCCGACACCGGTTTAGTTACCATAGCCCTAGTCTTTTTGCGGACTCAAGGTGACTTCTAACCAGGAGTTCCTCAGAGCACACAATAAAGAGTGCCGTTGGCGACTCTGGTTTCGGGTTAATCTCAATAGTATGATAGCGTATGTCAGGTAGTTACAAGTGAGATAGATGTGTAACTAACCTCGCAAACTAAGCCAAGGCCCGCCGATTGAAGGGAGGTAACCGGTTTGCGAGGTTGCTTGCAAGGCGAAGGAGATCCTGTGGTTCCGCGTGCATTATACTTATACCGCTGCTTCCTGTGGCGATTGCTTGTGTACCTTTTATAAAGAACTATCCATTCCTGCCTTTGTAGCGATTGAAGTGACTCTTGCTTCTTCCTTTCGGTGCCTACCCCAGCGACTACCAATTCCAGCTTGCTTTTGTTCCTGCTCACACTCCTCAGCCTATACTCCTAAACCGATTATTTTGGCTTTCCCTTCCATTCGATTCCTTCGCTTCCTCTCCTTATTTATACTGACTATAGGGCGAGCACTTTCGTACCTTTGGTTTTGGATGAAATCCCAAAAATGGGAGATTTGATGGAAAATTCAGACTGATTCTCTCCGGAATCCTTGTCGATTCGATTCTTCTCCTCGTTCCTTTTATCTTTTTCATCTCATACTCACGGAGCGGTACACTGAACACCAACCCAATCCCGAACAGAATGAGAAGACGGAACTAGATCAATCCACGAGGGTGTGGCACTTCTCTACCCTCTGCTAACAGCTTTCTTCTCTTACCGAAATTTCTAGTTGGATGAAAACAGTGCTCCTTTTTGAGGCCTCTCCTTACATCTCTTTTCTTCTGGAAGGGATGAGGTGGAGAGGAATGAAGAGTGGGTTTGGGGCTTCATTCTTTCTTCCCTACTTGCTCGATTGAAAGGATCCTGATTCATGATTGCTTGACCTCTTCTTGACGCCCACTTCTTAGCTGGATTAGCCCTTTCTTCTCCCTATGAGCTCTCTAGCTATTCGACTTTATACCAAGACTAGTCAGATTCATATCTAAGAAGAGAAAGGAGATTCTCTTTCAAGACTAGAGACCAAGATCTCTCAGAATACCCTAGATAAGAGGGATCCGTCCTTCTATATTCTTTCTCTGTTCATCTTTTTCTTTCACTCCCAAGTCCGATTTCTCTTCCAAGCAAGAATTTGCTCTACCGGCAAAAAACTCTCGATTGACGATAGAATACAGGAGGACGTATAGAAGGGGAAGGGAAGAGCTGCTCTAGCTCTAAGAAGACTTCTAGAAAGACAAAGCCAGGAACTAGCCTCTTCTTTCTATAGTCAAAGCTATATTTCATACTTTACTTACAAAAAACAAGTCTCAAGTTCTTGTTTGTTTAATCCGATAGACCTCCCCTTACTTAGCCTATGGTTGGATTTCAGGAAGTACTCTCTTGGAAGAGGGACTGGACTCTCCTATACTCGGAATTGATAGATAGAAAACTACGGGAAAACAACTACCTTGCACCAGATATACTAAGTGAGAACAGAGTAGGGATTCCTTTTTACTGGGATTTCCTTAATTATAGCCGAATCCCTCCTCCCCTGCCCCATTGCTTCTTACCGGCCTAACCAACTGATTAGCAGCTCTAACCGGCGTATGTGCCTAGATTAGGACTAGCTGCTTATGCGCCAATCCACACCAGACCACCAATTACTGCTCTTCCCGACAATAGATCTATTTAAAAGTGTTAAGCAAGGTGGCATTCGTTTATCAAGTGCTGAGAAAAGAGAGTTCCCTTCCATTCGAACTACTGGTAGAAAGGTAGATTTCAGACCAACCAAATCTTTCATTTCGTATAGAACGAGAAGCAATATATTCAAGTTTAGTAGGAGATCGAAAGGAAGATGTAGTTCGTTCTTTTAAAAAGATAATCAATCCAAGTCAAGTGGTGCTTCTGATACAATAATCCAATAGAAGTCCAATCCAAGCTCCGGTTTTGTACTTTGATTTTTTCATCTCGATTTGCTTTGTCTTCCGTGCTCGGGCTAAGCCCTTGCCTTGCTTTTCTCCCGTCACCTCTGGCTTGGCTATCTGCCTTTCCGACCAACTCATATGGTAGTGGGGACAGCTGACCACCACTTACCCTGGCTGGCTTAGACGAAGACTTTCTTTGTTATGGGAAGGCTTCAGCCTCTGTCAAAATTGCACCTTGAGTCAATAGAAACCTGAATTTCTTTCTCCGAGCTGAGCTCCTAAGGCTAAGGCCTATGCCTGCTTAAGCTTGACCGAACTACTATTATATACACTTAGGAGCGTACTAGCCATAGCCTGCGCTTCTGAGCCCCGCCGGGTTAAACTAGACTCAAATACGGGTAAAAAAGAAGCAAGCTGACCGGCTTTCTAAGGAAGTAGGGCTTTACACGTAATACCAAACCCTTTCTTTTGAATATCCCGCCTCTACCACTTGATCTGGTTGGGCTGACTTCTTCGGCTTAGGTCCCATCTGTTGGGTCACAATCTCCTGCCCGAAATGACGGATCAAAGGGAGTCACGGGCTAGCCTATAGGAAGAAACTACGACCCCGCCCACGGAATAAGTCCAGTGACGGATTCGAACGAATGCCCGGGCTAGCTTTAAGGTAGACTAGAGTAGTCAGAGTCCCACTTGAAACGGTTAGGGGGTCATCGAATCGAGTTGTACCACTTTTGCTTTGATTCCGTTACGAACTTCATTCTCCAGTATCGGTTGTACATTACGAGTCCATCTCATCAACCCCTAAATTTGGTACTAGATCAAGGATTGGAAGATCTCGATCTGCGAGCCCTGGCTCGACGATATAATCCAAAGATGAGGTAAGGTCGCTAACCTTCCTTCGTCCAGGTCGTAATTGCATTTTTTTTCTTATATCAAGCTCTTTCTTTTTACCTCACTCACTACGAGGAATTTGACCCCATCTTCCTAACCTCAATCTTGTTCCTCCAAAGCTTTATCCTATCAAAGTGTTCTACAAAAGAATCCGATCATTGAACTCTTCCTGTATAGGCCCTGTATAAGCTTGAATTTTATACTTTATAGGACTTAAACCTCTAGTAGGTATGCAGTTGAAGGAAAAGCGCAGCAGCGGAAGCGTCAAGGGGAGACGAAGTCTCAAATACCAGAGCAAGTGAATTGCGGGCAAAGGGAAGAGAAGCGGAGCGCGAGCACTCGTGACTAAGTAAATGAATCACAGTAGATATAAAGTTTTTATGGGCCATGCATGATGAGGAAGCCTGGTATGAGCAAAGGCAGAAAATAACACTGACAAAGAAGGTAGATACCCAACTCTAGTTGATGGAGCAAGGCTGGCGAAACCTTTTCTTAATTTGTTATCCAAAATGTATGTGATGGTAAGGGCAACGAAAGAGGAATGGTACTACCACTTGAGGAAGAGCTGAGGGCACAGCGAGGTGGGATCGAATCCATTTAGTAAAGCCAGTTATGGCGGAAACCCTACCCAAATATGATTGTATGGAACTTGTTCCTGTGTAGGTAGAGTCCAATTATGACCGAGTCCTCTATTCCCGTGTAGGTAGAGTAGTCCAACTATGAATGTTATGGACCAGACAACTGAACTTGTCGAGGGAAGGGGTCAGCTTCCATTCATTGCTCTTTCTATCGGTATGCTGAAACCACACATCTGAAAGTAAGGGTCCGTGGGCTGGTCTTCCTCTTCGCCGACACCCAAACGGTTCAATTTGCCTAACAACATATATATCACAAACGCTGGTGAAGTCCTTTTCGAGTGTCTCACATCAGGGTGGACCCGGCCTTTAAACACGCTAAAACAGCTTCTGAGCAAGGATTGTCTCTACTGGAAAGACTGAGACGAGTGCTTTAAATCGGCCTCAAAGCAAAGAAAACCGGCGGGCTATCGCTGTTGTGGAGTAGACCTCGGATTCAGTAGTTACTAGAAGTTCCTCTTTAGCTAGCTGGGACTATTCTCGAAGGTGGCACAAAAACCTATCCGGATCAAAGAAAACGATCAAGAAGATTTATTTTCTTTGTCCCGCAACCGCATCACCAAGGTCTTCCTTGTCATTTTGTGGCAAAGGAAAGGCATGAATGAAGGACTCTTTCCTCAAGATCGATTTTTCTATCTATGTCAACGAGAGATCCTATTCTATGAAATTTCTCTCATCATCGACGAAATCTCTTTACTATAGCTCGAATCGAAGCTTGCCCCTGGACTAATTGAAGCTTCTTTTCCTCTGTGTTGAAGAGTTCGTGACCTAAGCGACCGCGTAAATCTAGCTGTGAAAGGTATGTCCAAGGCCGCGAAATGTCTGCCCGACTTTGTCTCTTCTCCCGTTCCTCTTCGGTTTGCCAGTATTACCAATTAGTTCCCGATGGGATTTCCCAACCTTGGATTCAAAACCCTCTAATTCTATGACACGCAAGGAGGGCGACCGTCCTTCTTTCTTTCCCTACTGAAAAAAAGAAGTTTCTCGCCTCCCCAGAATGAAAGGAAAGAGATCGAGCCTAGTTGAAACCTCCTACTAGAAGGGAGCAGAAGCGAGTCCAATTAATAACATATAAAAGGAAGTTGGTCACCCGGACTGTAGACAAAGCCTGGAAGTCTCAGTCTTTTCTCCCTTTTTTTAGGTAGGGGTAGCCCAATTGAATGCTTAGAAACCGCATTGAATGGACTTGTAGTAAAATGACCCATTTCTCGTGATCCAATTCCTTTTTTCGCTCGCTGCCTTGCCTTCTGATCGAAATCCGGAACAGGCCCACGAGACTCAACTGCGCAAACCCCCGGCCCGCACCGTCGTATCATAGCGTTTTCCCGTCTTTTTTGCTTGTGATCCAATTTCCCTTCTAACAGGACATCGAAATGTGATCCAGTTTTCTCGGGATTTTTGCTTGTCAACGAAATTCCTTTCGGGGCATGGAGAATCGAACTTTTTACGTTTTCCCGGGAAATTTGCTTTACCCCAAATCTTTTCAACATAGAACCTACTCCCACTCAAAAATGTTTTCCTTCCTTTTCATTTTCATAAGGATAGGGAATAGTTACAGGTAAACGATTTGCGTGGGATAAGGTTGATCCTATAAGAGAAAACCGCGGCTTAGTTGGAAAGGTAGGCTGTCAAAATCCGAAGCTCTTCCACCTCCTGGTTTGCTCGTAAGAAAGCAGCAAGGGTTCCGTGTAAGGACGACCGACTTGGAATGCAATGTTGGCATATACATTCCGTTTTTCAACTTGTAGTCCACCAGGGGGCTAAATCTTCTCCTGATTGTAATCCACGAAAAACGATACGATCATTCTATGTTGGGGTCGTTTTATCGCTGACGTGAACGGCCGTCTAAGCTACTTGTGGTTTATCACTATGTTGGGTTTCATCTCCGCAGATATTTCCAGATCGCGAGACAGAATGTTCTCTACGACACTGGAGTAGATGTCCGGGTATAGGTCGGTGAAGGTGAGAAAGTTATATATGGAGAGGCAAGAGGCATTTGATATTTCTCTCTCCCCTTTCGGCCTGCCGAGAGTTGCCGTTTTCGCGTGTCAGCTCTTCTTTGTTTTTTAGGAGTGCGTCATATCCTTGAGTTTTGGCAAATGTTGTTCCGATTCTCGTACCTTTGTGTCTAGGTTGTTGTTTCTTTTGGGCTTCCCTTCCCGACTTGTTTCAAGTACCAGTGCTGGAGCTGATTAGTACCCCTACCCCATTTAGTCATCCTTCCGGTATCGATGTGGGAAGCTTAAGGGGTTCCCTAAACGCGGCTATGGGAAGGAGTTCTACACACTCATGCTCGAGGTGCAGTGCAGGATACGCCTGAAAAAGACTGATTCTTCCACTTTATGGATGGCTTAGAAAACTGGAACGAAAAAGAGCTGGAACGGCGTGGGGTGAAAGACCTCGCATCGGAAATGGCGGCAGCAGAGAAGCTGATAGACTTGAAGAAGAAAGACTCCGCCAAGTACAAGGCTAACAAGAATGCCCAAGGAAAAGGGGGGCGAGAGAAGGAAAAGGGACACAGTGGTGACAAGGATGGCTCAGGTAAGTCTTCCACCCATAAGCACCATCAGGAAAAAAGAAAGGAAGGTAGGGACAAAAGCCACGTGAGCTTCATTCTTTCGGACCTCACTGGGAAAGGGAATAAAAAAGAAAAAAGGCCATCCGCTCTCTCACATAAAAGCTAAGTGAGGAGGAGCCAGATGAGGAGTCACATTGGGAGATCTAGACAGTTGATCAATGCCATGGCCAAACAAATAGAAACCCAAGTCGGTGATCAAAGGGCTCATCCACGTTAAAGTGGGAATTAATTGGAAGAACACTCGGGCCATCGTAAACAGGGGTCCTACCCACAACTTTCTCTCAGTAGAGGAGGCAAAGACAGACGGATTGAAGCCCAATAAGGAAAGAGTCTGCCTCAAGCCTGTCCACTCAAGGGAAAAGCCCGTACAAGGTCTGGCTCGTGCGGTGGAGCTACACATGGGTGATTGGAAGGGCAAGGTGACCCTAGCCACCATGGATGACTTTCAAGTGGTACTGGGGATAGACTTCCTAAGGCAAGTCAAGGATTCTAAACCACACATGAATTCGCTATGCATTATAGAAGAGAAGACACCTGCATGCTTCCTCTGGTACAAGGGACCAAGAAGACCAAGGTCATGCTATCAGCCAGAAAGCTAAGAAAGGCAGCCCAAACGAAAACAAGAAGAACGAGCTGACGAAGCAAGACCGGCGCAGGTGCACAAGCGTATACCACGGGATGAATACTGACCGAGGACCTCCTTCGCCCTTGAGAAGGCCTTCCCAGCCCACAGAAAGCCTTCCTAGCCAAATGGGTCCAACGTAGCAAACTCTTTCACTAACATGTATCTCTACCTCAAATTCCCCGAATGCCCCTACCTAATAGAAAGAAAAGCCTTTGCCCATTAACAAACTCTTACCAGCCCTAACCTCAAGTTTTCGCCTCACTCAACCAGCCTATCCGTCATTGGACACCCAAGACGAAGGGGAACAGGGTCCGCCCAGGCTCTACGAAGTGCTCGCCCCAGCTATGAAAGGCATTTTTTAAACCAAATCCATCGTGGTCTGCCGTCCTCCCCTCATTCATAGTGGGCTCGAGGGTGACTGGTCGAGTAAATGAAAGTCTACTTCTCGCATTAAGAGAAAGAATGGGCGAGTTACTGCCTGAGTGCCGAGGGGGCGGTTCCTCTCAATGTATTATATTATAACAATCAAACTCATACAAGGAGCATCAAAAGTCAAATTCACTTTCCATGGCAGGTTCAAATCTCTTAAGCTAAGCTTTTTTCTTCCCGATACAGTGGCACTCCTTTCATCTTTGGATCCACCAACGGGCGCATCCCACAACTCATTTGTCAACTAAGATCATTGCACCTACTTCTCTCATTCTTGATGAAACCTATTGCCAAGCGTAGTAAACGAGAAGATAAAGCATGATCCCATGTCTTTTCCACTTTCTGAAGTCTTCCGACTAAATTAGAGTCCTCGGGAATCTGCAACAAGGAGGTTTTTAGAGACCCCAATTCCCTCTCTGAGACATGCAAGCCTTAGTTTTCACTTCCAGCCTTCCCTGATAAATGAGGAGAATCGCTCTTCCCTATCAAATGTGAGAAGGAATCTATAAAAGCTGCCCTCCCGTTCCTCCTTACCCTAAGGGTGTCTCACTATACAAGGTACACACAGTTCAGCAGAGTATAAACAAAGGAGATGAGCATGCATCGCTATTTCACAGAAAACCTTCCCTAGCAAATTGGATTCGTCGATAATGGACCTGAACACTGTTGAAGTCTTGGGGCTATGGAACCTACCCCACATTGGAGGAGAGAACCTCTATTTGTCCTATCCACCAGGTTCTGCACGAAAGGGAGGCCCTTTTCTTATGAATACAATGATTCAGGGGACCCTGGAGTTATAGTGCATACTTTGCTTTCGTGTTTTCTTGCCCACGTCTACTTTACGACAGCGAGTGCCCCCTATTTCTTATGGTCTGACTTCCATCTATTCCGCCCAAGGGCATCCAAGACAAAGTTGGCAAACCGCGTTTTGGCTTAAGTCTTATATCGCAAGCAGGCAGATTCTTCTTTTTGACCCTGATCGGTTCGTATCAAGAGAGCCGCTCTCTTCAACTGGTAACCATTGGGGGTCTAATTCTTCAACAACAAAAGTGACTGGTCAACCTTTGGTTCGATAGGCTGGTGATCTCTGAATCCGATTCAGTACTCGATGATGGTATTCTTCTTTTTTCAGTTCAGTATTTGACTAGGTAGGAGGCTCTCTTAAGCCTGACTCCGATAGCCGCTCTTCAAGCTGATGCGCGGTAAGAGACTTCTTTTTCTGGTGTAATAGAGTATATTCATTACAAACCTGAATTCTCGCGTTTTCCTCTATCACTAGATATTCCCTCGTGCGGATGAGATATAGTAGCCCTTAAGCTGTTGAGCTAAAGTTTCAGTGAAATCCTTGTTTTGTTGGTGCAGGTCTGGGATCAGTAGTAGCTTCCTGAGCGATGAGAGCCTTCCACCTCTGCATTGGCCGACAGTAGAACTCCTGGGTGAAAGGTCAATTCCGAAAAAGAGTAGTTTCTCCGTCTACAATATGCTCGAACCTTGACTTTCAAAATCTTCCACACCGAAAAAGCCCGTTCATCTCTTCTTTCTCGGAAAGATGGAATTGGAATCTATTTGGTAGAGTCTGCCGTGGGAAAGCCTTAGCGACCCGAATAGATAATAGCGATCACCCAGTTAAACGTATAGTTCCACCTCTGGTAACATGGTTGGATTGCTAACTTATTCTTTTTCATTAGTGACGGTTCTTCCTCTTCCCTCTGCGGAGGGGTATGAATAGCGCATACAAGGGGCTCGATCGAAGAGAGACAGTGGTGACTCGCCAAGAAAGATTTTAGAAGTGCTACCTGGCTACAGTCGGTTGATGTTATAAAGTCCTCCATTATGGAATGGTTCTCAGCAGCACGTGAATCTCCTAACTCGCTGAAAGTGACAGCGTTTATTTCATTTATATTATAAATATATATTATTAGCTTAGCTGAAACGGATCGAGTGTCCTACAAATCAATAGAATCTAGTTCGTTCGGATGATGTACTTGGGAGGACCGTAGCCCAAGCCACCAGGCGAGGAAAGGTTTCATATGGATCCACTTCTTGCCACTCTTCTCATAATCTAATGGTGGAACTCTTCTTTCTTGAATCATATGCATTGGATTCCCAGGAAGAGACTTTGCATATTTATTATTTTATGAAATTGTTTTGGAAGATTTCCCGAAAACATATGGCAAAGTACGCCTTTACTGAAGAAAAAAAAAGAGGAATTCTGAATAAGAATGGACTACTAGAGCCACGGTAGCGAGCCATAAGCGAGCCTTGTCGTAGTATTAGGAGCGATGGAGCTTGCCCAGTGAAAGGAATACGTAGCGAGTCACGGGAATAACAGAAAAGCACTCTTCGGGGCTCACTATCGCCTTTATTACATAACCTTTCTCTGGTCTACTCTCCCGCCGGGATGGTCACTCAACCTACTGAAGAGCCTGGCTTAGGTCGAAAGGGCTTCCCAGCAAGCACAACCCCGCAAGCAACCGGATCGAGATAGCCTCGTGAGCGTGATTCTGAGTCTCGTGGTTGAGATCCGTGAGCGAGACCCAAGCAGGAGAAGCAAAGGTAGAAGGAGCAGAGGCAGCAGCACCTATTGATATATCGATCTATAGCATCATAGATAGAGAGAAAGTTTCCTTCACGTAGTTCCACCAGCTTCAGTAACATATTGGCTAGTAGATGCATACCAATATGACTAGTTAGGGCGATCCAGCGGGAACACGTTACCTTTGACTCAGCCCACCTCTGCTTGCTCCGGGCAAGTAGCAAGACGCCATATCAAGCGCTACGATGCTGTTGAAACCGTCCTGGAACCTTTGCCTTTCTTCGCTGGTTCACACACGGGTGGTTGGTTATGAATCACATCATCAAATGGGAATCAAGTGCTTCAACTGGTAAACTTGAGCTCTTGAACGTTACTATGAGTGCCTCGGCTAGCTATGGCTCTTCAAGCCTTGCCGCTTTGTTGAAGTAAGTGGAAAGCGAATGCACAGCGCTTCTACTCACATGTCGGAACACATAACATACATTTGTAATAACACAAGCGAAGACCAGAACAAGGACAGACGCTTGTGCATTTATAAATGCATAAATATGGATTATGTGAACTATAAATGAAGGAAATTTCATCTTTTGACTATTCAACTATACTAAAGACAACGAAAAACAGAGATAGAGGAATAAGATCATCAAACTCAGAAAGTGACTGTTCCATAAATAAGAAACGGAGAAAGTCACTGTTCGGTAAGTCCGTAAGCTCTAACTAACCAGATTACAAGCAAGCCATCAACCCGCTGCGCCTTAAAGCGCCTTAAGTCTTAAGCGCCCTTAAGCTCTTAAGCGCTTCCTTGCCTTATCAGTTGCTAACGCTTTCTTGCGTTACTGCCTCAAGCACCGCTTAAGAAGGATAAGAACGTTACCCCAGGGCTCCCCCGAGGGGGGAGAGTGGGAATGAACAATCCTACTAAGGCCAACCACTAAAGCCGTTATGAACCTCTTTTGAGAGAGTCCCTTTTCTTCACTAGCTTAATAGCACCTAGGGAATTCTCAAGATGTATTTCTTTATTCATCAAGCCAGGAACAGTTTAGTTATGGGATTCAAAGCCAGGAAAGATTCTCTAAGCCAAGCCGACAGCAACGGAAAGAGGGACGTCGACTCGCTTACCGAAAGAGATAAATCAATCAATCAAGACGCTACCTCATCGCACCCTTATATTAGCATTCATACGAGATATTATAAGCCTATGATGCATCGTTGATAAGACCCTCCTCCGAATCATAAATAAAGTAGTACATTTCTCGTTCGTCTCGTGCCAATTCCTAACAAATCTCTGCGGACCGTCGAATGTTATTGTCAGTCAAATTGGCTCTGGAGCCTATTGTTCTGCTACTCCTCATGGCTGGCTTGAAGAACCTCCGAACATTGTCCACCTAGCCTCTTTTGTGCTTCTACGCACGATTACGTGTTTTCCCAAGGCCGGGTCCTGGTCATCCGTTCATCACGACGTCTCTCTGACGCTCATGCCTAGGAACCCACATGTGTTGCTCGGTCCGCATTCCTATTCAGTTCCCTTACAAGTAGGACTGCCCTCTTTCTTTAGATCTCTTAACAAATAAAGAATGCTCAGATGAACTACTATCTAATGTTAGTAGTGCTGAGCTGAACTTATCAAACCAGGATCTAGGAGCCTGTTTCAAGCCATAGATGGCCTTCAGACGACGGCAAACCAGATTAGAGTTGGCAGAGGAAACCTGGAGGTGGCTGCATATAGACTTCTTCAGATAGATCTCCGTGAAGAAAGGCGTTTTTTACGTCTAGTTGATATAAAGGCCAATGCCTTGCTGGAGCAATGGCAACAAGGAGACGAACCGTGGTCATCTTAGCAACAGGGCTGAACGTCTCCTCATAATCCTGCCCATATTCGTCGAGTGAACCCCTTAGCCACTAAGCGAGCACCGGATCCATCAGATTTGAATTTGATCTTATAGATCCGAGCGAGTGACTAAGCGAGACTCCATCCGAAGATTCTGACAGCATCCATATCTTTGACGAATGAGGTCAGCATCTTACTCCGCTACGAATCTCAAACTCTCTTTACTCCGCGAGACTCTGATCTCAAAATCCAAGAATCCGCGAGTGGTAACGAGCAGCGAGTGATAGCGAGCCGAGTGTTCTACTCGAACTTCGCCATATCTATCGCACACCCCCACCAGCGAGCGATACACGCGAAGAAAGAGGTCAGCCCCCCGCCTTCTCAAAATCACTGAGGCTGTTCCAGCGAGCAGCCCATTCATTCCTTCTCCCTCCCCGGGCGTAGCGCTCATCAGACGTGTGGCAGCCGCGATCCCATGAAACGACCAACTCCTTCTATTCATTCTTAGCCAACGACCTGTACGAGAATTCTATAGGTTGGGTTGGTTCTATAAGGAGGAAGATCATTATGATCGTTCCTTTCCGAACCTATCCACTTTTCCGTATCTCAACAAACCATGATAGAAGAGATTTCCCTATGACCAAAAACAGCCTGTTGTATTCAACTAAACAGCTGTTGTTATAGTCGTATGGGAAGAATAAAATAAAGAGTAGTACTTTTGGATTATTTAGGTTTAGGATCAGAGAAAGCATTCAAAAAGACAGTTGTTCCCGGCGTTGGTTGTTACCGGGATTGATCTGATCGTTTCTGATAAGAGGGTCGCCTAATAAGTCGATTACTGTACTGGGGACCGGTTGGGCCAGGAAGTCAAAGTCATGGGATTGGTTCGTTCTCCAGAAGACGTAATGAAACACTCGTCCCACCCACTACGTAGTGATGCCTCTACCTGATCTGAAGCCGTGGGACGAACTAAATTGAAAGACTTGTTCTTGCTTGCTCATTGCCCCGACTGACCGAGAAAAACGACGTTCCAGAGGCATCTTCCATTCATATCGATTTGGGTCTTTCCGCACCATATTTAGATCTGCCCCTTCTTCGATTCGGAATTCCCAGCAAATCCTTGACTCCTCGAATACGATGGGATTTCACACCTGGCGAATCTTTCACTCTACCTCCTCTGATTAACACCATAGGATGTTCCTGCGAATTATGACCTTCGCCCGGAATGTGAGCAAATATATCATGTCGATTGCTCAACCGTACTTTGGCTATCTTACGTGGAGCTGAATTAGGTTTTTTCGGTGTTCTCGTCGGAACACGCGGGCGTACTCCTTGCTTCTGGGGACATTGATCCGAAGCTCGAGTACGGTCCGTGCGCCGTTTTTCTTCTCTACCATGACGAATCAATTGATTTAATGTAGGCATCGCTCTTTCCTTTGTCCTTCCCCCCGATTTGAGCCCTATCACTAGTGGTTACTCCCGATCCGAAGCACCCCTTTTCCATTCATAGAGAGATCCAATCGTCAAAATCAATAAAAAGGCCATCATGGACCAAGATCCAAACGGATCAATCTTGTTGGGAGGTACTGCCCAAGGAGAGGAAAAGGTGACTTCCGGATCAGGGATAATAAATAAAATAGAAACCGGATAAAATCGTATATCGAAACGACTTCTGGCATCACCGGAAGGATCGGAACCACATTCGTGGGCCGACAATTTTTCTGGATAGGTCGAACTATTGGAAGCAAATGGAAAAGGAACACCGAGTGGGATCAAAGAAACTAGCGGACTGATCACTAAATAGATACAAATAGGTGCAAATTCCGACATCACCACAGCCCACTTCGTTCTCTCGCTCTGCTCGCGGCGCTCCTTGCTCGCGGAGCGGCATACCGAAAAAAAAAAAAAAAATGACCACGATCAGAGCCCTCTGTAGGAGAGAAGTTCGTTTAGGAGCCACCGCATACGTTTACTCTGGAATTGATTCGTGAGATTTGCGATCGCTCTTTCCTCCCGCCTCGCTGGTCCTCCAAATCCCCTTGAGTATTCAAAGAAAAATGGTTTGATCATTCAATGGATCAAGCAAGGTGTTGATTTATCTTTGAAAATCGACGGTGTTCTTCGAAAGAACCAGAGTTAGCCGAGTCGCTCGAGCAGGAGTTTATGAAAAGCTGAGAAACGGAAGACTGGAGCACGGCGGAAACCAGAAACGGAATACCTAGGTCGCAAGGCAAGGGAGGACGGAACCCCACTTCGACTCACCGAGGAGAAGGTAAGTACTGTTACATCGTTTCTTCTGAAGTGATATAGATCAATGCCTGGACTGGGGGGGGGGGGGGCGTCGGCCCCCGGGAAAACGTTTGCAGATGCGACCATGAATCGAACCAGGTCGAAACATTCAGCTGTCGACG